GGTACTGCAGTAGCCCTTTGGTTGGGTATTGGAGCAACATTACCTATTGATAAATCTCTAACTTTAGGTCTTTTTCAAATTGATTCCACCGTGAAATAAAATATCACAACGTATCTTTCTAGGGAAGTGAATCTTCCCTAGATACGTTTATTCCAGTTAATTCTGAATCTATTTCTTAGGTAAATCAATTACGAAATGTTTTTGTATAATGACCAATATCTGTTTTACATCTTCTATGCGAAAATGTTCAATTTTCATAAGATCTTCTTGACTCTTATTCAAAAGGTCTAATAATGTATGTATATTGGACCTTTTGAGGCAATTATAGGTCCTCGAAGGCAATTCTAATTGGTCAATAAAAAAACATTTCAATTCGATTTCTTTTTTTTTTCTTAGTTTATCCAATCCATCATGAAAAGTGAAAAAGGGTAAAGTAACCCTATTTTGATTGTCCTCTACATTTTTATCTTGTTCTTCTGCATGTAGAAACGGAATAAATAAATCAATCAAATTACGGGAGGCTTCGTAAAGTGCTTCTTTAGGAGTTAAACTTCCATTCGTCCATATTTCGAGAAAAAGTATCTCTTGTTTTTCATTCCCATTACTATAAGAATGAATACTATGATTTGCATTTCGAACAGGCATGAATACAGCATTTATTGGATAACTTCCTTCTTCAGCGTTATTTGGTGTTTTCATACGATATCCTCGATTACTCTCGATTTGTAATCCAATACAAAAATCAATTGGTTCCGTCAGGCTAGCTATATGCTGTGTAGTATCAACGATTTCCACAGAAGGTGGTGAGATGATGTCTTGAGCAGTTACATATCCAGGACCCTTGACGCAAATAGATGCGTCGCGAGTTCCATACAGATTACTTTTCAATACAATTTCTTTCAAATTCATTAAAATTTCATGTACGGATTCTTCAATACCTTCTATGGTAGAATATTCATGTGGTATCTTTTCAGATTTTGCGCGTGTAATACATGTTCCTTCTATTTCTCCAAGCAAAGCCCTTCGCATCGCAATGCCTATTGTATCAGCTTGACCTTTCATAAGCGGAGACAGAATAAAACGTCCATAATAAAAACGCTTACTGTCTTCTCTTGATTCAACACACTTCCACTGTAGTGTCCGAGTAGATACTGCTACTTCTTCTCGAAACATAGTCATATTATTTGATCCGATCATTTAATCATTTCTTTCTCTTGAAATTCGTTCAATTCTCAATTCTTATTTCTATATACGCCTTTTTTTAGGAGGCCTACACCCATTATGTGGCATAGGGGTTACGTCTCTGACAAAACTTAATAGTATACCACTTCTACGAATGGCTCGTAGTGCTGCATCTCTTCCAAGACCAGGACCCTTTATCATAACTTCTGCTCGTTGCATACCCTGATCTACTACTGTACGAATAGCGTTTGCGGCTGCGGTTTGGGCAGCAAACGGCGTCCCTCTTCTTGTGCCCTTGAAGCCGCAAGTACCGGCGGAGGACCAAGAAACAACCCGACCCCGTATATCTGTGATTGTTACAATGGTATTGTTGAAACTTGCTTGAACATGAATAACCCCTTTTGGTATTCGACGTCCAGTCTTACGTGAACTAATGCGCCCACTCCTACGTGAGCCAATTCTTGTTATGGTTTTTGTCATATTTTATCATCTCCTAAATATGAGTCAGAAATATACGTATATTTTATTTTCATGTCAAAATGGGTCCTTTATTTGTTTGTGTATTGAGTCCTTTGGAGAGTCTCTTAAAAAAAAAATTATCCCTGTCTCTGTTTATGCCTCGGGTTGAAACAAATTACTATAATTCGTCCCCGCCTGCGGATCAGTCGACATTTTTCACAAATTTTACGAACGGACGCCCTAATTTTCATATTTGTTTCTCCTTAATTTTATTTTAATTTTGAATCTACTCCTTCGAAGAAAAGAAAATAAGTCTCTTGAAATTTTTAACCTCCGATTGTATCCGAACGAGAGGAATGTTGAAAAGTCACTACGAACCCGAAACATACCATTGGAAAGTGATTCAGTAATTAAACCTTCATGAATCCATTTTTGTTCTTTCATTCCAGGTAACCCCTTTTATTATCAACTCATGGAGTAGGAGTGATATTAGACAACCCTTCCTCTTTTTTCAAAAAAAAAATAGGAAGTTTTCCTACGGATGCAATTCGTAGATCATAAAGATCACCATATATATAACAAAATTTCTCCCCCGATTCCTTCTAGTCGAGCCTCTCGGTCTGTCATTATACCTCGAGAAGTCGAAAGAATTACAATACCCATTCCTCCTAAAATCCTAGGAATTCGTTGATGGTTGGAATAGATTCGTAGGCCGGGTCGGCTGATACGTTTTAAAACAGTTCTATATGGCCCTTTTCTATTCCTTCTATGTCGCAGAGTTGAAACCAAGAAATATTTCTTGCTTACTCGATGTTTTCTCACATTTTCGATAAAGCCTTCGCGTAGAAGTATTTTAACAATGTTTTCAGTGATATTTGTAGATGCTATTCGAACCGTTCCTTTTTTATCCATGTCAGCATTTCGTATAGAAGTTATTATTTCGGCAATAGTGTCCCTACCCATGATGAACTATAATTATTGGTGCCTCCGGGTTTTTATATAATCAGCATGCTCTACTCTTTTTTTTTCATGAATTATTAAAGGTATATGCGTGAGAAACAATCTACTAATGCATTCTACTAATTAATGGAATCTAATTCAGTTCAGATATCTTACTATGAACCTCCCTTTTTTTATGTTTTATTATGTTTTCATCTATTAGTATTTATTTAGAATCTATTTATAATACCTCAGGAGCTAATGAGACTATTTTAGTAAAATTCAACTGTCTCAATTCCCGAGCGATCGCACCAAAAACTCGAGTTCCTTTGGGATTTCCTTCTTGATCAATGACAACTGCTGCATTGTCATCATATTGTATTATCATACCATTGTCACGTTTGAGTTCTTTACATGTACGTACAATTACAGCTCTGATCACTTCTGATCTTTGTAGAGGCATATTGGGAACTGCTTCTTTGATTACAGCAACAATAACGTCACCAATATGAGCATATCGGCGATTACTAGCTCCTATGATTCGAATACACATTAATTCTCTAGCCCCGCTGTTGTCCGCTACATTTAAATAGGTCTGAGGTTGAATCATATCATTCTTATTATTTTTCTCTTTTTTCTTTCAATGCTAACTAACTAAAGGGCGAAGAAAAAAAGAAGAAAGATTGTTTGTCCAGAAATAAAAAAACTGCGGTTTTTTCATCACAAGGCCCCTTTCCTTTCGTTCCATATCCCTATCCCGCAATAACGAATTGAGTTCGTATAGGCATTTTGGACGCAGCTATAGAAATAGCTTCTCTGGCTACAATTTCTGATACTCCACCCATTTCATAAAGTATTCGACCCGGTTTAACGACGGATACCCAATATTCGGGAGATCCTTTCCCCGAACCCATACGTGTTTCGGTAGGCCTTACTGTAACAGGTTTGTCTGGAAATATACGTACCCATATTTTTCCACCACGACGCGCATATCGTGCCATGGCTCGTCGCCCCGCTTCTATTTGTCTAGATGTGATCCAAGCGGGTTCAAGTGCCTGAAGGGCGTATCCGCCGAAACAAATTCGATTGCCTCGATAAGATATTCCCTTCATTCTTCCTCTATGTTGTTTACGAAATCTGGTTCTTTTGGGGTTATAGTTGATGGTTGTTTCTCAATGCCATCTCTACTGCAGAACTGGACATGAGAGTTTCTTCTCATCCAGCTCCTCGCGAATGAAACGATTAAATAATATTGTATATATTTTGAATTGAATGAATAATGAATCATGGAATTTTTTGAGATATAATCTGTCACGTACACGTAGGAATAAAATAAAATGATAAATTCCATTTTATAATTAATGAATCTTCATTTATTTTTACCTTTATTTTATTTATTTTTATTGAATTGCCCAAAACTTAGCAATCCAGTAAGGCTTTCGCGGGCGAATATTTGCTCTTTCAACATCCCTTTCATTCGTAGGGGCGTTCCATGACCTATCAGAATAAATGAATTGGTTCTTGGCTCGTTCCGCCATCCCACCCAATGAATCATTAGGATTCGTTTTCAAGGGAATCTTCCTCAGTCACAGGTTCTGTCGTTCCCATCGCTTCTCGATTAATGACTAGGCCCGAACTCTGCAATGGAGCTCCTAATAAAATTTGTTCCTGAATCAATCTTCTCAGTCTTTATTGACTCGGCGCTCTTTATTCTTTTTTATTTTTCGTATAAATTGTATTCATATTCATCGAATCTAATTATTAATTATGGACGAATACATTAATGCTTTATTACATTGCCTTTTATAAGATAGTTCATAGACCATACATATTGGAATCATATATCATTGCTATTCTTTTTCTTTCTTTCTCTCACCCCTCCATTTATCCATATCCCTTTGTTTTTGCTTCACAACCTTATAGATTGATTTTTCTTTTATGTAAAAAAAAATGCTTCAGTTGCTACAACAATATGATCAATACATCATATAGCGACTGGTTCCTTGGATCCAGATAATACGAAGCAATGAGCTGGTTATTAGTTATATAGTTATTAGTTCATACTAGGGGATGGCCCTTTGTTTTTTAATCCTAACCTAACTCTAAATAAAAAACCAACGAGTCACACACTAAGCATAGCAATTATATGGAGATGGAGTCAATCGAATTGTTATTCAACCCTATAGAATTAAGAATTCGAAAAAATTCTCATTTTTTTGATTGAACGGAAAAAAATGAACGAGTTTGTGATTTTTTATTCAATTGCCGGATGGATGGAACAGAAAGACAACGAAAGGCCCATTATTCCTCGTCTGCAAATATCCAAATTTTGATTCCTAATGCCCCATAGATAGTTCGAACTGTATAGGAACAATAATCAATTTTGGCTCGAATGGTTTGTAGGGGAACCCTACCTTCTC